CAGAATCGCCAGAAGGCGCAGGAGGTTGATTGAGACCCCCTGCCGACGAAGACGAAGGAAGAAATGGAGCGACTGCCTGCGAAAGTTCATCCATAAACAGTAACCCAAGCGCAAAGGCGACCTTTGACAGAATAAGAAGACAGATTACCCTTGCTATACGAAAGAAAAGGATTTTGACTCTTTTTGGGACATTCTTTACAATTGGGAGAGAACAAAATAGAAGGAGGTTGATCATTGCATAGATATAAAAGAAGAAATACATAAGACGTAGTACCCATCAAAGGTTAGTTAAACTAACCGCTTTCGCCACATGGGGGCTATGGGATTCGAACCCAATATTCTTCCGCGACCCCTCTACGAATAACAAGAAAACTTTTAGATTTTCTACAAGCTTCGCCGCTTTTCAAAAACTATTTGCTTGCAACGCCTCTTACGGAAAAAGAGGACGTCGTCAGTTGGTTGTCGGCATTTAGCCGCTTTTTTCTTTTTTTCTTACTTACGCAAATTGCCCGCTATGTAGTTTGTTTGCCCGCAGCTTCCCTACGTCCCCCTTTCTACTTCATCGTCGTTGTTGGTCCTTCTGCACTGCTTGATCTGTTCATTCGTCACCGTACCTTTTCAATGAAAGAAGACAAGGTATATGCTTCCCAAAAAGCAAGAGCAGATTCTGTGCATCAATTCCTTGCCAATGGCTCGCTTCGAAAGAAAGAACTCTTCTTTACACAATTCTCAGTCATATTCAATCTCGAAAGACCTGCGTCACTTCTTCCCTGTTCCCGCCTTAGGAACACTCACTTCCGTCGACGAGAAGGGAAAGGAGGCACTCACTGAGGCGACAATCCCATAAAGGAAGGGGTCCAATCTGCATGTGTTAAGCACCGCGCATTTAAGAGAAGCTAGCGTCCGATTCCATGCTTCCCTATGCTATAGAATCGCGGACGATGTCGATGCATACGGACGATCTCTTGCCGCTGTTGGAGAAGGAGCTGGGATCTTATCCGCTTCGGAGGTTGGAGGAGCAATAGGGGAATCAGCTGGTATTGAATCTTCCTCTAACAATTTCTTTTTTTTTCATGGACATCTGATATTCATTTTTAAACCAAACAAGGATCTGACTCAATTCAATAGAAACTTCACTTCTACCCTGTGTGGTATTTATTGTATTGGAGCTTAGGCCACTCGAACGCGTCTTTTTTAGCAGCTTTCATCTTAGCCTTGAAGGAAGGAAGGAAGTCAGGCGCTCATCTCAGGGACATGCCCTGAATCAACTGCTGGTGGAAGATTTGATGGAGGACAACTAGGCTCTTAGGCAGCTATTGAATCCGCCCCGAACACTTTCCTGACAGCGTCCGGCTTTGCTTGATTAGGGATTAGGCTTAGGGAAGAATAAAGAGAAGATGCGGCTGCTTGAGAAGGGGAGTTAGGAGGAATGCGCTCTTAAAGAAATGCCACTAGTAGTAATAAAGAGGCTTAGCAATCATTCGAAAGTAAAGGACTTATGCTTAGTTAAGACTAACTTTCTTTTATTAATCGGTAGGGAAATTCCTTTTTTTGGGAAGTCCAGACATGAATAAAGCAATGAAGGAAGCGTGGCGAATTCATTTAGATACCGAATCTACTGCCCTAGAAAGGGCTTTCTCCCTCAATCAAGGCTGTTCAGAAAGTCCTTAGGTTCGGTTAAATCTGGGATGGACGGCTTTGGCAGGCATGGATGAATTGCTTATAGTAAGGTAGAAGGGGGATAAAGATTCTTTCTTCTAAGCTTGAAAGCCGAATATCTCTTTTCTCTCCCGAAGCAACTGCCTAAGGAAAGAGGAAAAGCCTTGAATAGGCACTGGCATCTCCATCGAAGCTTTGGGACGAAGCTGTAGTGGATGTGAACTCTTTTCTAGGGTTTGCCATTCCGGTGAGAGAGTTAAGATAGTAAGCGTATGAAGAAGAGTTCATAGGCGGATCGAACTCCATGCGAGGGTGGTAAGGCATTACGCTGTGGCATTCGACTTTCTTGCTATCCTCTCTGAAGGAAGGCTCAAAGGCAAGTCAGCGGTAAGGTATCTAGAATAGATAGATTCTCTCCGACAAAAAGACGATCTTTTCATGCTTGAAATTGAAAGAGAGAAGGAGCCCTATCAGTCCCCTAAAAACAAGATTTTCCCTAGTCTAATCGTGCCGCTTGAATCAAAGCTTCAATAAGCGCGGGTTCTTTCCCTTAGTAGATCTTGCTCTCGGGTGAAGTCCTTATACTTGGCTTGGCCACTCTATCACTTGGGCTGGGATCGCTTCGCACCTAAATTCATTTCCCGTTCTCCGGGTATTGACTACTCTATGGCTATTACGCTTTTTCCTTCAACGGAAAGAGTACCAGAGTTCAAAGCATCATAAGAGCAAACCGAACAAGCAAGAGACAAGAGCTTCTTCTCGGCATCCTTAAGAAGTAGATTCCCTTTCTGGGCTACTTGACTACGCTATTATTGTGAAAACATCAGGCACATTAAGAAGTTTTTTCTCTAGCCTTGAGGCGGTTCAAGTACTTGAATGGGAGTTCCTGGTATGACCTCCTAAAGTCAAAGTAAAGAATTTTTTTATCCTCGGAGTCAATCGCTTCCTTAAGCCCGGGAAAGAAGAATCCCAGTCGAGGGCCCTATTCCTACTGACTTTGCAGCGCTTACTCTAAGAGCGGCAACAGAAAGAGCTGTAACTCATACTCATACTGTCACAGAAAACAACAGGTTGAGCTCCTACTCTCACTGCGGTTACGAAGACAGCAACGGTCAAACAAGGAGCACAAGAGTTCTTAGTCATCCAACAACGGTTACTGGAAAAGACTAGAACAGGAGGGTCATCAGTCCCAGAGCTCCTTTTCTTGCTAACTAGTTGTCCAATAACTATGCCAGTGGCTTGTCTTATTCCTTATACTATTGGATTCACTCTAGCTGCCTATTCAATAGCAATTGATCTAAAAAGTCCCACAGCGGATTCAATGGCTGTCTATTCTAGCTCGGATTCTGAGCCCTATGAATGTGCATCTTCTTCTCTGTGGGTGGGGGATATCTAAACTATTGATCCTTCCTCTCTAGCAGCATCTTTCTTTGTCCACTTCTCTTACTTACGAAGCATTCCATTCCTCTTTAAAACAATTCCTCAAAGACCGGATAAGGCGCAAAGAGACCCTCTATAGATGCCTAATAGCCTATTATCGTATCGAAAAGCCTCAGAAAGGGTTTACGACAAGAGAGATTCGAATTCGATAGCAGCTACTTCTGTCCATGTAAACTATTGATTAACGTTTTAAGACCTGTAAGACAGCAAAAAAGAGGGGATATTCCCATAAGAAAGGAAAAAGGAAATGGGGATTCAAACCCATCAACTCTCACTCTTTGCTTTGGTTTTTTTCTTCCTTAATCAGAACAGAAAAGGCGAATCCAGGGCAATTGAATTTGCATGCTTAGCAGACTCATAAGTGGAAAATATTATATATATATTAACATCTCCTGTATGAGTAATATATGCTTTTTACCCATTAGGCCTTAAGCCTTGAGAGAAAGTACGTGTGCACCGAGGGAATGGCTAGTCAGGTATGAACTCACTTATTGCAACCGGTCTTCCTGATCGATCGGCTTAGGAGGCCAAATCTCATCTTACCTTGTCCCAGTTTGGCCTTGCTTGGCGGTTCCGGAAAAGGAAGCAAGGTGGGAATATTTCTTTAATTTAAAGTGGACCAGAAAGAAAAGAGCATATTTAAATAAGCAAATATTTGATCTAAAGTAAAGCCAAGGGCGTAAGCCAATCCGAAGCAAGTAATTTCTGAAGCAATGGTGCTAGGGCGCAGGAGCAGGGAAATATCTAATCTAAGCCAATACCTTTACGGTGGGTGGGAAAGCAGGAGGGGGTCCCAGTGGTTTGAGTAACTGGCCTCTAAGGTTAGCGAGGTTCCTTCTATGGTGAAGTGAAAGAGCTTTCACTCTAGTGGGAAAAAGACAGGTGGGAACGAGCGGAGCGAGAGCAAAGCAAGTTCCAGTGGTGGGTTGTCTTCCTGGTCCCATTTAAATCTTTTTCATGGTATGGAACTCCAAGTAGTCCTTCCTGCAACAGAGTCAAAGCTGCGGTAATGCTGGCTCTCCTGTTCAATAGGGCTACCAATCCACCCTAAGCTGTTACAGAAAGAGCTGCAGATCTGATCCTAGAAGCTCAACCAATTCGCAATTGAACTAAAACTGAGAGAATTTACATCGGAGAACAGGCCAATGGCCCAAAACAAACGAGAAGAAAAGAAAAGATAGGGGGTCGGCCACCAACTGGCACGCTAGCCTCCCATCGACTAGGGCCAAGACAAGTAGAGGAGCGAGGCTCTGAAAGAGTTTCTTCTTATTAATTTTCTTATACCTTTTCCTTCTCTTCCTCTATTCTTGCCCTTGCGACTAAGCCTGAAGGGACCTCGTCTAACCGCTTTCAGCTCCTGATGCTGAGTCTAGCTCACTTAGGGGTTACTTGCCTTTGAAATAGCAGCCTTTCTCATCCAAGATAGAAGACGAATTCTCCTTTTACGGATCATGACGATGAGAGTTCTGAACTAGGGCCTAGAGATAGATAGAGGGGTCCCACTTAAAGACTGCACTTCTCCTTTGATAGAAGGGATGATGGGCCTCCGTGCGTGGATTCAAAGCATCAAAGTGAAAGAGCTCTCCCGGCGAAAGGACTTATTTTACTTTCTTTGTTGAACGAGGGTAAGAGTAAGAGGTTGCTGTTGGAGCACCATTGGCCTAGTCTTTTACTAACCCCCGCAGGATTAGAATCATTCCCCTTGTTGAGTGAGGAGGGAAAGCAGCCTCGCTCAGCGCGAAATATAGAATAGAAGTTCCACATCGTTGTGACTCCTAGACAACAGTCCTATTAGAATCCCCTAACAGAGGTGTGGATGTCTTTGGGGTGAGGCATGAAAGGAGGATTTTTGAGAAGCGGTTCTTTTTTTAATTGGAGAGGGCTGCTCAAAATGTACCAAGCAACCTTGCTTGGTTTGCAGAGACGAAAGGGAACAGATCATGCCTAGCCTAGCGCTTTCTTTCTATACGAGAAGAATCGTTCTCTAAAGGAAGTCATTTCTTATTCCGGCCCATCAAGCCCAAGCTGGACCGAGGATTCATTTGGTATCAATGTTCTTATGAGCCCTTCTCAAAAACAGAAATGGAGGGCACGTCGAGGAATACGCGGATCCCAAGGGTGGCAGGCGAAGGGGCATTTTACACAATTTTAGTATGGAATCTTTCTTTCTTTCTGATCTTAAGCTGTGAACTCATGGTCAAATGGCTTCCGAAGTGGGCTTTCCCTTCTCTATGGTAGCATGGTCTTCTCCTAGGGTTTCTCTTGGTGGAGTAAACCTTTTGAAGAAAAGCATAGTGCAGATCCCGAGTCTCCGCAACCCGTCTACCTACCTAGAGGCTATCTTAATAGGCTGCACCGGAAAGAGAGGATCGGAACTAAGAGACAGCTCTAACCGAAGGGAGAGGGTCGACTAAAAGGAGAGCTCTAACTGAAGCTACTAACCGAGCGACTAACAGATTGAACTAGCAAGAGCCGCTACCCTAACTGCTACGACTAAGGAGCAGATAGAGCTACTACCGAAGGGAAAGTTGCTTCCTGAAGGCAGTTGTCTCTTCTTTCTTTAGGAAGTTTCCTTGAGAAAGGTGCCAAGAGTGAGCCAAAAAGGGGATATCGATCAAATTAGTGGTCCACCTCTAGGAACATGTGATTGATTGTAAAAAGATTCTGGCACATCGTGATCGTGAGACCATATACATAAAGGAAGAGGCCGGTATCAACTCATTTATATGTATGAAGTATAATTATTCCCTTCCGCGTATATAGAACAATAGAATAAAAAGAAAAAAGACAAGGAACAAAGAAAGACCTAGGGAATAATTCCTTAGTGATCCGATGAATCAGAAAGATAAGCTAGTCTAGACATATCGGATATGAAAGACCTCGACCGATAGTCCGAGGGGCGTAGCGGAGAGATTGCCACTAGACTGTAAGGGTAGGGTACCGAACACAGGTAGCTTTACTGACTAATGGAAGTTTTCCACTCAATTGACCAGTGTATGGGGATTTTATTCAAGACGACCAACGAGAGAGAGTCAGGGTAGCAGCGGAGTTGGAAAGCTCAGTGAGTTTTCACTCTATTTACAAGTACAAGTGGAGGGGATAAGCGCTTACCTTTCCTTTTTCGATAGGTAGAAGGAAGACCAACCCAACCTTGAGCAATTCGTGTGAACAGATTCAGGATGAATTTCCACTATGCCTATCGCCTTGAGCTTCCTCCCTTTTTCTAGTCTACTTGAAACTTCGCTAAATCTATGGCACTTGCCTTGGCCTCCTTCGGACCCTCGGGTTAGGCTCAAGGTTGGAGGAAAAAGCACTACTATTGAATCGAATCTCCTGTTGTTGAGGAATGGTAGATGGGAAAGATCCCAGACCTAGGGCGAGAAATGCTTTTGTTCAATGCCATTGATCCGTTTAAGACGAAGAAGCTGTTCACTCTCGTTGAAGTTGTCGGCATTACCCTAGCTATTGAATCAGTTTGTGCCATTGACTCTGTCGTTGTAATAAGCACTGTTTTCGGGTTGGAAGGCATAACCCGTCTTTGCTTGCCTACCTTGTTAGGAGTTTGAGTTCATCCCCGCTTAGGGTAGCGAAGGCACTTACGCATCCGGATTCCATTCTTTTTAAGCTCACACCGGGAGAAAGGTTGCTTGCTTTTGGTCAGCTGTTCCCAAGGAGTCTTTCAGAAGATGTGGCACAATTTGTTTTGTTAGAAAAGTCCTTGTTTCATTCAGTTAGTGTTTATAATAGGGCATGCAAATTAAGTTTCCGTACCCCTTACCTTACTCAAGAAAGAAAGTCATGCTGATCAGTAGTAGTGTCTAAGAAGAAGGGTTGGCGTACTTCTGTATAGACCCACCACTCAACTAGTCTTTTCGACCTCTTCAACGTATTTAAGTATCCTTCTTCTCTTCCGCTTTTATAGCTGATTGAAGCAGGGATAGCCTCCACGTAACTAACACGGCCGTCTTGAGCAAAACGAACTCAGCCCTACTTAGCCCCCTACCTAATACGGAGCAGCACCGCTTGCCCTATCCTATGGTCTCGAGGCAAGGAGCCGATTAGCTTCCTTCGGGAAGTGCAGGGAGCTTTGAGCTAGGCTGCTGCTACAAATGCTTGCTGTCGAGCGTGCCCCTTAAATAGCGCACTCTTAGTAAGCAGCTTGCGGCGCTTCCCACTATGATTGATTGATGTCTTTCCTTCTTCAGTTTGCTTTCTCTCCGGGGTGCTTTCCAATGGTGATTGGTTAGAAAAGAAATCGGTAAACCCTTGCCTCGCCACAAACATCAAACCGGAAACAGTGAAAGAACTTCCCTTGCGCTTTACCTCCGCCCTGGATCGCCGGATAGCCTCTCTCATTTATGTAACTTGACCCCCCAAAAAAAATGTCCCAGAACATGAACTGCCATAATCTACTAGTGATCCCGTAACTGCTGTTGATACTTGTGAGTCAGCCAGCCTTCAAAGGAAAGAGGTACAGAACGCACTGGAACTCGAAAACTTGCCTTTTCCGTCAGCAATAGGACCACTCAATGCTGCAAAGAGAGGAAAGAACCGGTCTCTTTCTAAATAGACTTAGGTCTGCTCCCCAAGAGGAATGCTCTGAAAGAGAGTTCGACCTTTCCATTTGCCATTTAAAGCGCCATAAGTGAGTCAATGGGTCAATAGCCCTAGCCCTTCTGTCTTAATCGACCGTGTCCTGACTCTGTCGCTCTTTCCCCGCGGTAAGTAACTCACTCTTTCCTTCCTTAGTCAAAGGCAGCAGCAGAGGTCGATAGGCAGCAATAAGTCAATCTGTGCGCCATCTGTCTTCGCTCCGCCCCTATCTCTTGCAATCGCTCTTCTGTCAACTGGAAAGTCTCTCAATCGCGAGCTGTCAGCTGTCTGTTCAACTCTATCGGTCTCTCCTGTCGCAATTAGTATTGGTATTCCTGCCTGGTCAACAGGTCAATCCATCGGTCTAGGGATAGGTTGGCAAGCAGTTAATCGATATCTGGAATCAGCTCAAGCGAAGGGGAACTGACTTCTCCTTCTCTCTAACTCCCTTCTTGAGACAGGATTGGCGGTATGAAGAAAGAGTTGGACGTAGATTATTAGCATCCCGCCCCTAGAACTTACGAAAGAGCCTTTCTTTTTGAGGAATAAGAAAATTATTACCTTAAGAACAGGACTTTCAAAAGATCTCAAATAGGGAAGTAGTCCTTGAATAAATGAACCCTCCTTCGGACCCTCTACTTCTCCGGAAGCAGCTAATTTTCTTCGTCTTTTAAGGGAGTTCAGTTCCCAGAGGTCGAGGATCAAGAGGTGAGGGAATCCCTGACTGTTGAACGAAAGCTTGAAGGTGAAGGAAAGTCAGGCAGGTTCGGATTTAGGCAGAAGTGATTAAAGTCAAAACAACAATTATGACTCGTCCTCAAGAGGTTTTTCTTCCTGGACGTAGTTCAGCTTATTAGATAGAAGGAGAAGGGAGTACGCTTAGTTAACGAAGAAATCTGCAATAAGAGGGAATAGCAAGAAAATGGGTTAAGAAAAGCAAGGGTTCAGAACAAAAGAACAGAGGAAGCTCTGATCGGAGAAGACTGATCACTTTCAATAAGACATTGAGCCCCTAATCCCTTGACTAAGGCATTCGTGAAAACTAGAAGAAATTCACATATATAAGAAAATCTCTACGGAAGACATGGAATAGCCCAGCAAGTAGAAAGCACTAATGGGTGACTGAAAGCGCTTAGGAAGGACAGATTCACTCTTTTCCTGCTAATCCAATCTTGATTCAAGTACAAGCAATGATATGAATCACCTGTGCGACTAATTCTTGTTTTCACTTTCATTTCGAATTCAAGAATTAATTAAAAAAACCCTAAGTAGGAATTGAACCTACGAGATGATTAATGAATGTAGGTCAGGTCTCTCTAATTCGCAGTAGGTGTGTATGCTTCCCTAAGGCGAGAGCATTTGCTTCTTCAGACGTGGGTGCTTATGGGACTTCTGCTTCGCCAACTGCAGGATTGAGATCTCTTTGGAATGAGAATTTGATTTGAAAATAGAGCCTTGTTTGAAAAAGACACCTCTTGTTAGCCGGTAAGCCCAAACCTTCCCTCAGCTTGAAAACAACCCTTTGGGTGGAGAATTTCCTACGTATGAATTGCCCCGATCCATCACCAGAGTCAATTCGTACACAAAATTTCGAGTATAATATAAAAGGTGTCGCTTCAGACACCCCCTTCCCTTAATGAAAAGCCCCCATTCGAGTAGTCTTATAGCATAGGTCTGACCAGAGGCTCGGTTCCAACCATTCTTTCTAAGGACAACCTCGCTCCTAGCGAAAGATCAAACGCCAGGTGTGAAGCAACTTCACGATCTAATGAATTCCCTCAAATCGGATGACACAAGGCGAACTAGAATAGGCTGATTGATCCAGGTAGCGACAGGCTCCAATCGAAAGGAACCGCGCATACGCTAGAAAGACGTATAGGCAAGCCTTTCTTTATGATCATATGGATCGCTTTTCGTGACTTTTCTTTCCATAGGCATACATTGCAGTCTAACCTGCTTTCTAACTTTAGGGGACCAGATAACCAACTGGTGTATGATTTAGAGTTCAGTTCAGTCTCCTCTTCAATTGTTCGTTTGAGAAAGATCCTGATCCGCCAGAGCCAAACCCGGTCAGTGCATCGAGCTGTTTTTTGGAATCATGAAATACTCGAACCGTGGCACCTAAGCCTTTAAGTGATAGGGGGCTTACCTTGCTTTCTCTGAAGAGGGGCTTTTGATAAACGAGTTAAAGAGAGTGAAAGACTTGCCGTCACCTACTTAAAAAGTCCTCAAGTACTACGCTATCCGGAAAGCAAGATTGATTTGACTACCGGGGTCCGAAGGTTTTTTTCTCTGCGAACTCTGACTCCGGACTAAATTGATGAAAGAGCGAGCCCCTCTTTGAAGGGTCCTTCGGACTAAATATGCGACCACCGCTCTCTCGTACCGAAAATACAAAAAGAACTGACTTTACTGCCGAGTGCCTACAACGGGATTCAAAATACCAAAGCTTGAAAGAGCTTTACGGATAGATTGATTTGATTCCGGCTCTCCCAAGAGCGGAAGCGCCCAAGCAAGAAAGGAAATATTCTCTAAGCGCCCTGGAACTGTTCTGCGACTTCCCAAGAAAGCGACATCTGTCTTTTCCGGAAAACATAGGGGCGGACGCCCTTCTCTAAGCCTTTAAAAACGGGGCTAAACTGACGAACCTACCTCTTTCTACGAGCGCTGGAACTTGAGTACCGAAACTGAACTACTGCTTTTTCTTCGAGTGCCGGCTCTCTTAGGTGACGCCTACCCGCTACCTGCAATATTATTGAATGCTATCCCTCCTGCCCCAGTACCGTTACTGGCTTTCTTCGGTTCCTTCTCTGGTTCGGGTGCAGGTTCAACTCCACTGAAACCAAGACTTACAGCTCTTACTTCCTTCACTTACAGGTTTACCTAGAAGTCATGATCCCGTCCCCTCAACTATCAGTCCATTGACTAAGAAGGGGGCCTGGAACAAAAACTTCACGGAAAGGAAAAGTAAACCTTCCCTTATGCCTAACGTAACCATTAAGCCGTCTTCGCGGCCTTTTTCGCATCCTAGCCTGATAAACCGCAACTAGCTGGGTCCAGCCTTACTCAAGTTGTAGAACGAGGTCATCTACATAGCACTCAACCTCGTGATGAAGAAGTTCTTTGAAGATGTTGTGCTCGCTGGTAAGTTGCACCGGCATTCTTTAGACCAAAAGGCATCACCTTGGTTGAGTATATACCAATAGGAGACCTCAGGGCAACGTGTTTTATATCCTCCGTGGCCATCTTGATAACTGGACCGAATGTCTCAGAATAGTAGTTACCCTCTTGCTGGTTGTAGCCTTTGAGTAAAGAGTCGCATCCCTACGATACTGATCACTCGTCACTCGCGGCACACTTTCTATATCTCTATCTCTGTCTTCATCGAATTTCTGCTTTCTTTCTGTCTTTTTTTAGACAAGCATAGCCGTATCTTAGCTCCCGTTGACCGGCTTTGCGGGACCGCCATCAGGCCAGGTCCACTCTTGGCTAAGCTCTTTGGGCGGGACTTTCTCGATCCGATTTCTCACTTGAATGAAGACAGTAAACCAGAAGCTTTTTCTTCTTCTCTTAAGATATTTCAGATATTTAGAATTCGTGATTCGTGAGAACATACTTTGATATTCGTAGACGAAATTCCTTCCTTTTCCTTCTCCCATCCATCTAGTTTATGAAAGGTAGCAAGGTAAATAGCTAGGGCAAGGTAAAAGCTCCATGGGAAAAAAAAAAGAAGGGGGAAAAGCAAGTTATTGAGCAAGGAAAAACTCCCTACCTAACCTAGTGCCTGAAAATGGGGTTTTTGGTTGGGTTCTCTCGAAGACTTTTATCTATTAAGTACATCTACAAGATGATGAAACTATATATGATATGCCATTAGATTAGTTGTTTCAATTTCATCAGATGTGAAACTCGTCCCTTCGTAGTGGAGCCCTCTTGTCGGTGGATAACCTATTTCTGACCAGTCGGTCTTCTAGGAGGTTCGAGCGTAGATCGGTTGGTTTGTCCTCCTTTCAAAGGTTGTCTCATCTGGATCGCCATCGAAGCACTGATAAGAACTAGAGATTGTTAGCGCGTTATCCACCACGTTAGAGTGAGTCTTACTACTGATAGTCTGCCCTTTAGTCCATTAGCTCCTTTGTAACCCTTCTCGCTTGTGGGGAAACCCCTTATGGAACTCTTCCTCGAACTGCTGATACTCCTTTTGCCCTTGCCTTACCCGCTACGTCCCTTTATCAGTAGCAGCTGAGGGAAGCCTAAACCTTATCCTTCAAGTGAAAAGAAAAAAGTGCCTGCTTAATCAAAAGCTGGAAAATCATATGCTAGTACACTTGCCCTGTATGCCCCATCTCCACGAAAGTCTTAGCCGGTGCTTCTTTCCGCCTTCCAACTCTCTTTGAGACTTTGATATAGGATATCAAACTCATTGAACTTTCAGGGGATACACACGCCACTTACTAAGTCTACCCTGGGAAAGAAAGGGTAGACCGTTAGCTCTTAGCTCGCTGGTAGTACTGATATAATTCATATATTTAGGGTAAACACATATTAGGAAACTAAAAACGAAAAAGCAGAAATAACCTTTCAAAAAGGGGTTGGATACTCACACTCGGGAAAAAGGGAACTTCCCCCCATCTCTCTTCAAACTGACCTTTTCATTAAGGTTAGCACCTTCCTCAAATTCAGGAGTTTCCCGCTATGCCGCACTCTCAAATCCACTCATAAAAGCATAGCTAGAGATAGCAGCTTCTGAGAAACCATATCCGGAGGGACAATTCTATCTAGGTTCTAGTTAAACTCCCAAACTCCCTGGTTATAGGGGCTTGTAATAGTACTGGAAAGAAATATGTTATAAAACAGGAAAGATTATATGTTAGTACTCCATCTCTTATTCGAGACGAGAATAGGCTTTAACCAACTCGCCTGCATCGACAGCAAAGGAAAGAGGTAACTATCTTAACTGGCTTTCCCCGGGGAAAGATGAAAAGAGAAGGCCTAGAAATGGAATTGAATGGGCTTTGAATATTGGCTGGAAGTGCTTAGCTTAATACTTCAACTGGATCTCTAGCTGCCAAGAGAACTCAAACTGGCCTAGCTCGACATGTATCGAACCTCGAGGAGAGCAGAGCGGATGGATAGCAAACCAGATAAAGAATTGTCTCTCTAACAGGTCAATAGAAAGTATTATACAGAGCCTATCGCCCTATCTATATCGTTAGCTCTTTATGTTGGGGATTAGATATTACAATAGAAGGAGAAGGCCCCCTTTCTTTGATTTTTTTTTTTTACTAAGAGAGAGCTTGAAAGGGGACTGGCCTGGAAGTAATGAGATGGTGGACTGCTTATGAATCAATAGGAGCAGGCTAACTCTAAGGTATAGCTTTGTTCTCATATTCACAGGAAACAATAGACTTAAAGGCACTCGCTTCAAAAGTACTTTTCATTGAATGGATTGCCCATTTCCCCTTTTTGACTTGTAAATGGCTAGCTTTAATATTCACTTTGCTCGGAGAAGAGAAAAAGGCGTATTTGAGTAATCATCATTCAAATGGAGAAAGCTCCAAAGAAAAGATAAGACTCTCTTTCTTCGAGAATATAGAGCCAGTAAGGTAATCTTCGAGAAGGCACCAGAGGAGATGACCAAGCATTTGAGGCTTTTGTATATCAAAGCTCACATTGATGGGAAAGCGGTATCCATAGTCTTGGTGGACAATGGAGCCGCGGTGAACATCTTGCCACTAAGAATGGTAAGAAGATTATCCAAGTCTGAACAAGACTTGATTCCTTCTGAAGTGCTAAGGAATGGGCCATGTAAAGGCAAGCTGACAAATAGATTTATGTACCTCAGATCCAGTGGGATCAGGCGCTTCTGCTTAACCAATATCGGAAAGGGTAGCCGGCTGCTACTAAAAAGAATAGAACTCATAAAGACCTTCCCGGAGCGGAGTGAAAGAAAGCGCCTTTGAACCCCTCCCTTATAGTTAGCCCCTGCGTGGGAAAGCATTTAGCCATTCGTAGATGTAGGGGAATCGATAAAAGCATCTTTGAATGAATTCTCTAATAATCGATTTTCTCCTATGCTTAGAAGAAAAAAGTCTCTCTTCTGACCTTGTTTTCGCTCAGGATGCGCCTATTCCGGGACGTTCAACGCAGCGAGGGGATGAAGTTAAGCGCAGAGAGCATCGCTAAGTAAGGGCGGTGCTTATAGCATAGGATAAAGGTGCATTCAATCCTGCTCTCACCAGCCTGTGCTGGGAGTACACTTCATTAAGTACCATTTTTGTCACCATAATAGGCCATGTCTTCCTTCTCTGCTCACTAGGAGTTTGAAAGCTTCAGTCTTCACAGTCCTAGGCACATTAGAATGGATAGCACTGGTCGGAGGTGATCTAGTCCAAGCCCTTCTCCGTTCTCTGTATGACTTCAAGGTTTGGTCCCCCGGCATTCTTAGTCTGCTTTGATAGAACCCGGAATGGTAGAGTTCGCTCCTCTCCTTTCAGTCGAGCTGCTTCGCTCCTCTACTTGATAAATTCAAATTACCCTCCTGGCTTAGCTTAGATATGAGAAAGACCTGCGGGTGAGCGACTACCTGTGATAGACGAATTCGCTCCTACTTTTTTTCTTAATCGACCGAATCGGAGTTTTTTTCCCATGTCGAAACCAGGGAGGTTGAAGACAAACTTTATACATTCAAATCACAGTTAAGTTAAAAAGAGGATTTTAAAAGATTGGGTTGTGAGGTTAGGGTTGTGGAGGATGATTCGAAGTTCTCAATGCTGTAAAACGTAAGCGCAAGCTTAACTCGATCATGACCTTGTGGATTCGACCCACCTGAATATCTCCTTCCCTTTCATATTTATTTATTTTCCCTCTCGCCTCGAATATTTCATAATAGGACATCCTTCTATATGTTAAGACATCAGTTGAGTAACTGAAACACGAAATCTCTACATACCTAAAATATATGGATTTTTTAGTATACAATAGCGTAAATAGCGTAGGAAGCTTTATTGGATAAGTGGAATTACGCTGGTGGTAGAGTAGTAGGAAAAAGATATGATGAATGGATTTGTGACTGCGAGTGCTCACCCAGAGCACCATGGTGCCCATACTAGGACTAGAACCCCAGAATCCTACTCTCACCTAGCATCACAACAACGCGGATAATAAAAAAAAAATTAGGGTTTTCTCTCCTCTCCCGTTTCAATCAGCAATTGGCTTCTCCTTAAGCCAAACGCTCGGTGTGCTAGTTGGAAGCACTTCCCGTGTCGTTGTCTGACCGCGAAGCCAAAAGACATCATCATGCCTAGGAACGTTCATCTTCTCTTCCAATTCCAAATATGCAGGGGGAGGGGCGTAAGCGCATCAAACGCTTACTGTTCAATATCAGCCTCTAAGGTATCCCGAAAATGAACTCTCTTTTTCGCGTGAGTAGAGGGAATTGATTCGGCCTTGTCTTGTCTTATCTTTTTTCTTCTATTATATTAAATAGATATTTTATCCTTTCAAAGTGAAAGTGCTCCTAATGCACTCTCTTAGTTCGTTCAGGAGCCCTACCCTTCACTTTCTATTTTCTTTTATCCTTCGGTCAGCTCTTCGGTTGCTTTCTCAATTCAACATTGCCAAGACACTCAAGGGACAAAACTAAGGAGATTGGAGACAGATTCAAAAGCAGGCACCCATACACGAATTGGGCAGTTCACCACTGACTTTACGGCTCGTAAGCAAATGCTACGCCCCTACTTTGACACTCCCTCCTCACTATTGCATATTTTCACCGTGCTCGCATAAAAGTCTTCTTCTTCCTTAAACTAAGAAAGATCAGGGTAAGCATTCCAAGCAGAAGAGACTGAGAACACACCTCCAGAAACCAAACTAACTGAGTCAGGGTCCGAAGTAGAGCAAGGATGAGGGCAAGTTGTTTGCCAGCTCATTAAGCTGGAAACCGCCCACCTCTTTGATGAAAGAATTGTGTTGACTTTGGGGCGGCTAACCACTACAAAGACAGCAACTACCGTACTAACCATTGCTATTGGGATTGAAAACCATAAAATTGATCCTATTTCAAGCCTTTTCACTTATTTTATTGAAAATCAGAGGTCTTCCCTTGCGGTAGAAATGGAATAGATGGTGGATCCCTTCTCTTTCTAAAGCCAATCGTACGCCCGGAATGGAATGTAAGAGTTTCCGAGACTTTCTTCTCACTTAACCTTTGAGCTACGGACCTTGCCGCTTCGCCCCCTCTGCGCCTCAGTATTTCATTCCTGAAGCTTTCAAGCTGAAGAGAAAGACTTAGAGATTCTTCTTCTTCCCACTCGTCTGATTCAAAGCCTTCAGACTCAGGTTCCGAGATCTCAAGATAGCATGAGCCCTTGTGCTGTACCTGCATGAGAACATCACGAAAGGACAGTGGTGGATTACCGTCTTCCTTTGATCGCTTCCATGGTCCGGGACTCTTCCCAGGGTCCGGAGGTAGCTCACAAAGGTCGCCATTCCTTAGCCCCTCATTGGTTGTTAGGCATTTTTTACTTCTTCTATTTCATTTCCATAGCGATTCACTCAACATAGAAAAGCAACTAGAGCAAAGCTAGTATCCGGCCTAAAGCTCTTGAACTAGAGGAGGGGTCTAGCATACTGAAACATAAATGTAGCTATAAAGCCTTTTTGAGCATCTTCCTTGCGATATCCTTCTCCTATATAAGAACTTTTTCACTTTTTTTTTTGCTATCGATAAATTGCCATAGATCGAAAGTGAGTCCAGGCTTAGTGCTTCCGCCTACCCGGCAGCCGTTACCTGCTGTTCACCACTCCCCCCTTCTTGCCTATTTCGTTAGCATGACTCCTCTCTAAAGTTTCATTCAAGTCCTTAGTCCCACATAAAGTAAAGCAATTAATTTTGAGATAGACAGGTGAACTACTTCCTATTCGATTGCTTTAACAAAAGCCCTATTACTAAATCCAATCGGCCGATATTGAATAGATCCTTGCTACAGATCAGAAGAGCGCATACCGATTGAAAAGAAAGGAAGCGATAGAGTACAACAGATTCACCGAAGAGCTGCTACAGAAGATAAAGAGCAGAAGAGCTACGAATAGGATCACTTGGAGCTAGGTGCTTCTCCCGAGAAAGGAATCACTCCTAGGCAAAAAGTGTACCCGCAGTAACTCGAGGAGTCAAAGATGACACCATTCACGTTTCGTTCCCATATGCATCGGCTTATTCTAAATCGACATATCCAGGCTCTCCCAACCCAACAGGTTCCCTTTCTTTCAAAGTGGCATTGCCCAAAGTCGAATCAAAGGCTTTACAGGGGAGCTCTTCTTAGCCCAGGAACTTATTCTAGTTAGTAGCGATGAATTATAGGATCCCAAAGCAATAACCACAGATGGAGGAGCATTCATTCCTCTTTTTAACCAGTTTTCCCAAACCAAGATATCCTGCCTATCCCGAAAAAGGGACTCTCTCCAAAAAGTAGCATCGTAGCAAGAGTGGTTTTTACTAAGCATATGACGAAGGATCGGCCGAAGCTAGAGCTAAGTGGCTGGTGGCTGGGTCATTACCCTGACCCAGCTAGGACCAATCTCCCTCACAGTGTCCTTTCCTTTCGCGGATTCTCTAAGAGCGGCATCCACATGATCAGAAAGCAGTGACGAAGGGTCAGGTAAAAATGCTAACATGCAAAGAGCGGAAATGCCGACAACAGCCTTTGGGGATAGGAGCTTCGCCCGGCGAAACCCCATGCTTTGAGAGTTCCTTTCTGCCAGCACTTTCTCTACCCGGGAGTCACTTCATCAGTACCTGGGGCTACTGTCCCAGGATGCAAAAGGTATGATCCATACATTGAAAGTGTCAACGTTGACTCACAAGCGCCACCCTCACCGGGTAAATCCGGAGAAGGGCAACTGCTTCTGTAGGTAAGAACTCAAATCAAGATTTTCATTTATAGAGTCGTGAACCAACGAGTCTTTAAGTAAGTAAGTGGGCGTTAAGCGTAACGAGCTTACGGGAGGTAGAAAATGTTGTTAGTCTTCAACGACACAGGGTCACCTTTCCGACGTTTAATTAAGTCTATTGAATCCACTACTTCCTGCCTTCCACTGAGTTAGATATGAGCCAGTCCCAAGCCAGTGTAGGGATCCAGCCAAAGGAGAGTGGGAAAGGGGAGTTGCTTGCGGGGGAAAGGAGTCCAGTCTCAGTTCTAGCCGGGAGAGAAGAGACAATCCTGCCATGCCAGCCTCCCAGCAAGTGAGGTGAGAGACTAGTGAGAGGTAAGGGATTCGAGCTGTTCCTATTCCCGGCCAGTGATAGGAGATCAAACAGTCATAGGATAACCATGAAGAAGCAACCAAACCAATGAGAGGAGTCTGTTTAGGTATTGAGATAGTCCTCCTTCCGGGTTGACGTCGACTATCTGTATCGAGTATACTCCCTTGATGAAGAAGTATACTCCTTCATCTTTGAAGTGAATGGAGAGAGCAGTGCTTCCAGTTCCTTTAGCAAGACTTCTATAATAACATCTTCCTTAGACCGGAGAAGGGCTTGGTCTAGCGGAATTGTAAAATGCTATTCTCGTATATGATGCGCCGAATCGCAAATGAGTTCCATGGCTTCCCCTTTCTTTTGCCAAAGTCCTACCTCCAATCAAGGAAGCATTGGTAGCATGCGTCAGGGGATTCCTAACTCTTCCAAGTGCAACCTAATTTCATAACGAAGGACCCTCTGGAAGTGGAAAGAGGGTAAGCAGAACTGCTGAAAGAGATTAAAGCTGCAATGATGCCATGGATGTTATTAGCTTATTCAAGCCTCACTCGACTCTATCTAGCCATTCGTAGTTAACATTTAGGAAGAAAACCTTTAGCGTTGTCGTATGCGACTTCCTTACTAAGCTTTTAGTAAAGTAATCCCTTGCTTCTTACCGCAAGTCTTTCTTTCGACCCCGGGTCTGAATATTCGATTTAGGCTCAAAAGAAGGTTGGCACAAAAGCGATAGACATTCAATTCAATAGAAGACGATGCTTGCAAGGACAGCTCATGGCTAAAATGAATGAAGTGAAGCCAATTTCCCTAGGCCCAGAATCGAAAGAATAAAGCAACCCATTGAAAGCTGTCCAAAGGGAAGAGAAAGAGCTAGAATATGCCTTCTGTTTGCAGGTTTGACATTCTCTTTAGCAAAGAAGAAAGCACTACTTCTTCAATGCCAGTGGTGTGAGGCAGTGAGCCCGGGAAGTAAACTCTTTCAGTTGCTGTTCCGTAAGCCCTATTCACTCCTAGATGATAGGAGGAATGAATCTCAGCAGGGGCCCATCAGCCCCCTCTTTGAAAAGATAAGAAAGAAAAGATATGCAGCTTGCTTGCGGCTTTTAAAGGGATCTTTCCTTCCTTCTCTACCTGCTTCTCAATAACCTCTGCCCCTTGGAAAAGAGCCCGAGGCACCTCTTTACTGATAAAAAGAATAGATAGAAAGAAAGAATGGGTTGGCTTAATACATGATTTGAACCACTCGCATCTACTCTTTGTTGTGAAGCTCATTCCCCGATCCCTACATCAAATGAGTCTGTTCTACGCTTTTATGGTCGAAAGACTAAACCAAGACAAGTGAGCTAATGATGCCTCCTTCATCTTCAGATGAAAGCGGAATCTGAAATACATTGAGATCACCGAAAAATACAAAGAAAACTAGGAGAAGGAAGCTGCACCCAGCTCGATGAATCTGAAGCAGCAGACCTGCAAGACTCGGTCCTTATTTCTTATTTCTCGGTTGAAAGAGAGGAGAGGAAGGGAGAAGCGAAAGCTGGATCGACTCTACTTTAGAGTAGCTGTACTTTCCTTTTTCTTAGAGTGGATTGAGGAAGAAGTGGAACTCCGATGAGAACGTAGTCTTGCTGCATCCCCTGAAGGAGAGGAGGCTAATCTATTCTTAAAAGAAGCTGGATCATCTGGAGTTAGATCCGCTGGAGTAGCTACTTACGGGTTCCGAAGAAGTCTGTTGGTACAGATGTCATATGAGATGTGAAAGCGATTTCCGACTGAAAGACTACTAGTTGACTAAGAAGTAGAGCCGACTGTAACATCCGACCAGAGAGTTCCATCATGTAGCTGGGAAAGCAAAGAATGGAATGTCTGTTCTGTAACAAGCTTGATTTGATTATTCTTTTTCAAGAGCAAGCCATAAGGACTCTGTAGATCGCGAGAATGCATGTTCTGATGCTTGCATGGGTGAGAATCTGCTTCCTTAAAATTTTCACAGAAGGGAGGTTAGCGAGATCCCTTATCTGAGGAAATAAAAGAAGCTCGACCATGAAAAGGAGTGGAACCCTAGCAATAAGGATGACTCTCGAAAGCTTGCCACCCTTATTCCATTAGTGGGACTACGGCTGGCTCTTTCTCCTCAATCGGGGGGAATGCCATTCTTAAGATCTTTCGCTACCTTTCTTTCACAGGTGGCAGAATTCTAGACCATATAACCTTGCCAACTAAAGCGGACTACTCTATCGCAGTAAGGGCTTAAGCGATCGAAGTGACCTAACCTGGCTCCATCTAGAAGGGCCCTCGGTCCTCTATTTCGTCTTTGGAACTCCTAAAAGAGTTTACGGGCCTAGCTCAACGAAAAGGCAATCCAGGTTCGAGTGATGGTTCACCAGTAAGAGATCAACGAAAAGGAAGCCTTCTTCCCAGTTTGAACTAAAAGAAAGTAGTTGAAACCCGAGACCAAAGGAGTGTACCTTACTTAAGGAAGTGTACTTAACGAGGGGCTGTTGAGTAAGGGAGGGGTCGGTATACTAATAGTTGTCTTTGTCTCTACCCTAGCTAGATTCAAGTTTTCCTCCCAGGGGAAAAGGTAAATGCATTCTTTTTTAATGAATACCCGGTAGCTGTAGCAAAGGAAGAAAGCGTAGAGGCTCTGCCTGATCTGATCCCCGGAGATGGAACAACTTCTGACCCTGGCCCCAGCTTAACCACACTAAGATTTATTCAGTCTAATTGGAAGACTGCTATTGAATCAGCGCTTTCAATGGTTCGCGACTCCACTGCTATTGATAAGGGCTGCTAGCCTCTTGTTAGCCGCTTCTCCCGTCCAGGATTCAGCATTCTTGGATTAGGCTTTACCGGGCTTCTCTCTTTAAGCTTTAAGGCAGGGCGGCGGCATTGGTTGACTTTCTTTTGTTAGGAATCGATCCAGTTGCTTCTCCGGTCTTGGTGGGTTAGGTTAGTACGGGGAATTATATTCTGTTTCAGAAAGAACTCTGAGTGGAAAGAGAAAAGAAAGAAAGTCAAAGGACAAAGGAGGGGGAGAGATAAAGAATAGAAGAATACAGCTATATCCCCGACCGGAGAAGTAGAGGAGTCAACCAAGGATTGGTTGGTCTTGCACAATAACTGATTCTAGCTATTCTTCTTCAATTTCAATAAGAGTTGGTGAGTGACTCTAAAATCAGAAGCTCCTGGGGGACCTTAGATTCTTTCTTTCGACGCGAACTCACTCGCTTGAGGCGGACTCAATCACTCTTTTTGGTTGGAGGATCATTCGTTCTTCACTCTCTTGCTATTACCCGAAGGGAGCGCAGCAACCAAGGTGCATATTATCATATAGAAAGAGGCGAGGCGTAGCGATTCGTACTACCGGAAAAGTTTCGCTAACCGGCAGGCAATAGAATCAGCCGATAGGGGCAAGCAAGCGTAGCGAATCACATAAATAAAATAAGCCCCTACCCGCCAGCGCGCGGATAGATAGGGCGTGCGAAGCGCGAAGGGGATGGATGTCTGAGCGGTTGAAAGAGTCGGTCTTGAAAACCGAAGTATTGATAGGAATACCGGGGGTTCGAATCCCTCTCCATCCGAGAGGTCATAAGTTCTCTCTTGCCTTATCTATAGATAATAATGAATCGGATCGACTCGACTGATATGATAGATGGAATGGTAGTTTGTGTTATGATTTAGTTAGGACCTTGTCTCCCTTTCGTTATCTTCCGCTCTCCTTGTATAGGTTGGGAAAGGGCCGGGTGGATTACCTTTGGGAGCTAAGTCGAAGATCTCGGTGGTCTTGTGAGTGGTTGATAAACTGCGATTGCAGTTTTCTTTAGGAAGTCCCATAGCTGTGAGGCTTAAGAGACAAAGAAAACGGTGGATACTTTTCTGGGTGGAAGGTGACGACCCTAATGAATCGACTATCAAGGGGGCTGTTAGCTACATCAGCACTCAAATTCCTTCCCCTGAAGCAAGCAGGCAATCTCACATCAGGAAGAGCCTCTCTCTACGGTACCCTTCTGTGATCACTAAACGTTCTGGACCAAAAGGGATAGCTGCTATTGAATCCAAGCCAATTGAATCAGAAACCGCTGCTGTTGGTGTTACCGGTGTTTTAGTATGAGTACTCGTAGCCGCTCTTAGTACTAATCTAAAGCACAGAGAAGACGCTCTAGGTCTCCAAGAGAGACCCCTCCTCAATCTGACCTGGATCTGACCAATCCGGACTCGCCCACATGGGAAGGATCAAGTCCCCCCTTCGTCAGTCGTCTTGATCCGCCAGACGATCTTCTTGCAGAACCTTGAAGAGGCTTGATGGGAAAGAGAAGTAAAAAAGGCGAACAAATGGAAGGTCTCTCTCTACCTCACAAGCTCTTGGATCCCATGGCTAAGGCTGACTTTATTTGATGGATTTTGGGTGAGGGTAGAGGAGTAGGATAGAACCTAATTAGGGCATTTTTGGCATATAATAAGGATAGTGCTAGGGCTCAAGACATTTTGGAAGAGAAAATTGGATCATAAAGCCTTAACGCCCTCATTTGGCCTTTGTTTAAAGAGGAACAATCCTACCGGACTCATTGTTGATAGGAATGGCTAAACTTCATTGTCCTAGGAAGAAAGCTAATGAAAGGTTAAGAATATCTTTGTTTAACAGAAGTTAGTCAAAATCTCGCTTTTCTCCATTGTACTATGATTGCTAGATAGCATTCCAAGCTCCTCGAATTCCTATCGAACGGGAATTCTTAGTAGTGCTAGTGAGGGTATGGAAATGGAATTCATCGAGTCTTTCAAGAAGTTAGATCCATTTTATGGGCGCCCTAGACCATTTTGGGTGACTTTTTCGTGCTTGTCCTTGGAAATAAGAGAAAAATGTTCAGCCCCTTTTCTAAAGAAGAGATTGAAAAAACGGTGTTCAATCTAGAGGAGATCTTACTAATAATAAATAAATACGATGGTTTTTCTTTAGGGTTTATTCAGGCTTTATGGGCTTTGTTAGAAGCGAACCGCAGGCTTGTCCATTTTTAGGTATTATAATACCCACTGCAGCATTTTCAATGCCAACACTCTTCCATAACTTTATGAGATCCACTTCTAACAAAACCCTGAAGTGGAAATGATTTAGAATTAGTTTGCAAACGATAGACAAACTTTCGATGGGGTCCTGGTTATTTATGTTTAAGTGATAGATAAAGATCGAAATGCGGTTCTGCAATGGTAGTAACACCGGCAGTTGACCCGGTTTCTATGAACTCATCTGATCCAATGTCATATCCAGTTGACCGGGTCGAACTATCAGCAGTGGAGAAGGCAACAAGAGCACCACAAAAAAGGGCGGAGATATCACCAGCGGCAGAGGTAGCAACATCTAAGCCAGTATCTGGGCCAGTTGGCTTCGTCGACTCAGCAATTGAAGTGGTTGATCTTGAACCAATTTGTTCAGCAGTTGCCCCATTACCCGGTAAACTCTCCTGGATCAATAGCATTGGATCGGGAATGTGGCCATTTCACTATAGCCCATTGATCTACAGCGGATAAAGACTCTTCGACTAAGACATTGCCTTTCTATTTCATTTGTTGACTGTTCACATTTAACTGGCCAGGTTCGAGACTCTCTTCCCTTCGCCCCATCATGCGAGATAGAGGAGCGTAGCGGAAAATGAAAATTGTCAGTCCGGGCCGGGGAAATTCATAGAGCCCCCAAGCGTTTTTGCCGTGGATCGCCAGCTCCACGCCAACATGCTACTGACGTTTAGGTAACGCGGGGGACGGGTATGAGTTAGTCATCCGAGCTACTAACCTGGTAGGTTGGCCGGGTTGGTTCTCTCCGTCTATGAAATCGCATTTGACTCACCACCAGCATATGAATCAAAGTAGCAGCAATTTCGGTTTCAGTGCGGAAAATCCCGCAGCAGTTTCACCAATTGATTGGATTGACCACCCAGTGGAGGTAGTAGCAAAGTCAGTGGTTTCCCCCGATCCTGAACCGGATTCGGGACCAGCATTCTCGCCTGTTGGATAAGTCTGTAATCCGGAGGATTACCTCCAGGGGTGGGAGGCCCTTATCGATCGATGTTGATTGACAAATCAATCTCGGAGTTGAAACCCATACCCAGAAGTGAGAACTCCTTGAAGCCATTTATCTATCTCTATCAGTTCACTCTTCTTCTTCCCTTCCAGCCAAGCCAGTCAGTCAAAGCAGGAAGACAGTGCCAGAGAGAGTGCCAGTTCCAGCTACTAACTAGCAAAGCAGTAAGTCACACACGAGTACGGACAGCTGTGATTTTTGAAATCGAAAAAGTTGACCTTTTCCGCGTATTTTTGAATGAAAACACCTTTCTGCCCTAAAAGAGAGATTCAAATTGATTTTCATTTTCCCGGGAATTTTGGCCATTTGAAAACATATGTCAGTTCCGTTCCTTCCTCCAACAAAGCAAAAGCTACTCTTCGCCCGGAGAATGGATTTAAGCGCTTAACTGCTAGTTCCATTCCAACAAGAGATGCAAGCAAGGAATTCAATCCAGGAAAGTCATCAGTCCCACATCGGCTAGCCCTTTCCAGCTCTGATTCACTTGCGAAAAAAGGGGATTCGATAGCAGTAGCTGCGGATTCTCATGTCAAACCTTCCACCAGTTCGATAGGAGCTTGCATTCGCTGCATCAATGAATGTGCTTGCGTACTCTTCTATTCCTGCGGGAAGTGGGACTAATCTAATTTCGTTCTTGTCTGAGCTAAGAGAATTCAATGAATCGTCTCTTGCACGAAGACTTTAGAGCTATCTCTGGGGCATCTTTTGAATATATGTAAGTTGCTTCTGTGCCTACTTTCGTACCTTTCCCCTTTGGCCCTTGGTAATTCCGCATCTGAGATGAGTTAGGTCAGGAAAGGTGGCAAGAGCCTATTCCTATTCAATGTTACGATACCACCAAGAGATCGAATTCCTCCTTGCAGGGGATTCCTTCTTGCGAACAGCTTTTTCTCGAACTCGTGCTAACTCCTAACAGCCAACTAATAGATGTGTCCAACCATGCCCTTGAGCTATAGCCGCCCGGGAGAGACTGGGAGTGCTATCGAGAACAAGAAGACATGCACCGGGAGTGGCGAAATCTAAAGGAAAAACCGTAATAGAAAAGCCCTTCTTCACTAATAAATTCACCGCATGCGAGCTCAACTACACTGCATTAGAGAAGACTTGTGCTGCTATGGTTTGGGTAAGGCAGAAGTTGAGGCTGGCTCACCCAATCTTAAGCATGAATCCGCTGAAGTACCTGAGAAGCCCCTATTATCCAATAGGATGGCGAAGTGCTTGTTGATGTTGTCAGAGTTCGAGATTAGATTACTTATGTCACATTTATATACTCCATCATGGACAAGTCATAGCTGACCAGCTGGCGAACTGCCCAGTAGAGTCTAAGGAAAATGGGGATGCTGAGTTTCCTTATGGATCCGTAATGGGTATAGATGATGAATCAGAGAGAGAGGGGAATTGGATTTGGATGGTGTGCCGCCAGGAGTCTTTTTCTTTTTTCCGGATGGGATAAACACACCGATCGCTATGAAGCTGGAGTAGTTCTTTTTTTCCCTGACATCACAAGGCAAGGGTGCTATGGATCAGAACCCGTTCTCTCCACTCCTGGTAGTCGAGTGGCTTATAGCTTCTGGGACAAAAGAAAGACAGTCGATTTCTCTTCTATCCCTTCCTGACTCTGCTGACATTCCGCCTTAATCTTTCTTAGGGTTGAAAGAAGAAATGAGATGTCCTGGTTCTCTCCTATCCTTTTCTATACATATAGTAGCGCCCGCTGGCCAGTCATAGATAGTCGGAACGGCTTCCCCTCTGTTTTTAGAGATCAGGTTCAAACTACTAAAGCTCGTAGGAATAGTCAAAGCGAGTAGGACTTTCCCTTATTCGTAGAGGTAGCTCAGCTCCCGGCCTCTTTCCTGTCTATTTGCGTTGCTAAGCTGACACAGGACTGAAAGAGGCATGCTCCTATGTTCGAAAAGAGATCACTCCTGGCTAATGGTCGACTGAAGCCTCAGCCTATTGAAAGAATTGTCTTCACATCAAACTTTAGGTAAAGTGGAAGTGAGCCTACCGCTCCGTGGGCGAAGGGCAGACGGACCTGGCGTTGAGTGCCCTTTCCGCTCATATTCCTATAAAAGCGGCTGAGAATTTGACTTGACTTAATCATATTGGGAACTTATGATCCCGACTCTCCTCTCAGACAGCTATGATGAATGTAGTTTGAACCTGGTGGTCAGAAGTCAAAGAAAAACAGAATTCAAAGAAGATTCTATGTAAGGCTGGCTTCGTCGATAGAAACGAAAGGGTCTGAATTCGCTGGGTAAGGGGTTGAATCCTACCGTTCAATGGGATTCATTTGCACCGAGATACTTCATAGCTAGGCTCAGAGATGGAACTACTTCCTTCAATACCTTTTCAGGAAATGGGCATGAGGCTTTCGAAGCTATTTCATCTTCTTTGATTGAGGCTTAGAACAGCCAATCCAACTAATAGCCATTAAATGTTGGGAAGTTGATTCTTTGAGTTGCCTGTGTGAGGCCAATGGCTACTTCTATTCTAAACAGTAAAGGAAGCTTTTCCATAATTGCGGGTGTGTAGCCCCTATTCCATATATAATCTACGATCAATCCTCCCTAATCCAAGCACTTGTTAACAGCTCTGGTCCTCTTGCTGGAAAGCAGGACCTCGCTTACCTTTAGAGGTCAACGAGAAGATATATTAGAGATATAGAAATTTTTTCATAAAGTGGAAGGTTTTCCCCGTATTTTTGATATGAATTCGAAGAAAAAGGGGCCCGTAAGCAATGAGTCTTGAGTGATGGATTATCCGCTGACCCTGAGCTACCAGATTAGGCGAGGGTGTTCTATTCTGATCTCTGCCGGCAGGATTTCTTTCTACGAATTAGCCTCTATGGCTATGTCCCTGGACCTCCAGGCTTCCCTGTCACGTCCGAACGTAATCAGAGAAGACCTGCTTGGCCCTCATCTTTACCGTCCAAAAGCTAAGGCACTACCTTCTAGCTCATCCGGTTCAGCTGATATCCATGGCCGATCCACTCAAATATATCATGACACATCTGACCTTGTCAGGAAGGTTAGCGAAATGGGCGCTGCTTCTATCTGAGTTCGAGATCCAATACATCCCTCAAAAGGCGGTCAAAGGCTAGGCATTAGCCGACTTTCTGGCCATGCATCCTGTACCAGACAGTTCACCATTATCCGAAAAGCTCCTTGATGAGGAGGTCAGAAAGGATCGGGAAATGTATTTCGACGGTACAACCAGAAGTCCCGACGGGTAAAAAAAGAGCAACCCTAGGGATAATCAATCAGGGATCGGCATTGTGTTTGTCTCACCAGACAATGCCATCATTCCTCACTCCTTAGCCTTAACTTAACGGAAGGATGCTCACCAGACCGAATATGAAGCTTTGATAGCAGGTCTTGAACTCGCCCTCGAATACAAAGCCTAATGGTCTACGTCCGAGTTAGTGATCAAGCAACTTAACGGGGCCTATGTCGTAAAATGGCAGACACAGGTCCCATATCACGAAAGGGCCAAGCATCTCATGGCTCAATTCGAGAAGATCAAACCATCTGGTTGTTATTGAAGGAATTAAAGCTGGTATAACCTTGATCAGTCCCGAGAATACTTCCTATAATTGTTTACCACGGAAGGGTAAAAAGATTATAAACTAGCTAAAGACCAGCTCCGTATCAATGGCTCGGGCATCAACGCATCCTTTATGAGTTGACTAAGTAAAACAAGCTTTGTAGAGGCGATTCCCATCTAACTTGGTCTACTATCGATGATTTAACTGCGGCAAGTTTGAAAGCATTATTTGTGAAGCTTGAACAAGCGCCTCTCTGGGGTATCTATAGAAAGCAGATTCTCCTCGCAAGGTGGTCAAAATGGCATGATGAGAACAAATGGTAGGAATGACCAGGAATTGGTCCTAAAGTATGTGTCATAGGCTGACCGCACGAGTAGATCTAGCAGGGTATGGTCCCTCGCCTCTATGCCCGTCTTAGCAGAAATATGCTTCCTTGGGAGCTAACTTGAGTAGAGCTGAAGGAAAGATAGATTGCTATTAGCTAACAGCCTCCTTACAAGTGGAGGCTGATAATCAAGCTTAGAAGAGGGAGATTCATATTAGGCTACCACCTGCTAAGCAAGTGACTTTTCTTCACCCTCTATTACTAAGCCAATGCCATCTATCTAAGCCTACTCAACTGAGTGGGATCAGTTGGTCTCTCCTCAGGAAGCCTATCGACCGCTCTTCTGAAACTCCTTTGACTGAGAATTTATTATATTTATATAAAGATTCTGTCTATGGAGGATGGAAATGAATCAAATACCTTAGAACCAGATGTGCAAGCTCGCTGATCAGCTTTCGCACTCTTCCTTCTTTCCTTCTACGAATCGCCCTTTCAACGGCTTTTAACAACCGGTTAACTACCGGGTATAGGTAGTTTACGGAAAAATGTTCTTATCGAAGAGCGGAAACTGAAAATACCGGAACTCCGTCGGCACTTCCTTCGTCATATGCTTAGTAAAAAGAACTCTTTCTATGATGCTACTTTTGTATTGTAAAGAGTCCCCTTTTTGGGGATAGGCGGGATATCTTGGTTTTTGAAACCTGGTAAAAAGGAATGCTTAGGAAAAGAAGCAACGCTCGAGCTCGAAGGCTTGAGAATTGGCCCTACTCCATTTATAATTAGAAAAGAAAATGAAGCGGAGATGACAAAGATTTGTCAAGTCCGGGAATCGTTTTTAGCTTCAGGGGAATCATCCATCTAAATTCAAATCGGAAAACTAGAGCGCTCTTATTTGGCTTTGGCTAGCAGTCTACCAAAGATTCCATTTGAGGCTAATCAACTCTTTGTGGAAAGAAAAACAAGCCAGAAGGAAAGGTGCCCTCCGCCAGCTTCTTATTCATTAAGAGCGACAATCCTATTGGCGACAGTTCAAGCCCAAAACGATCCTCGTCTCCGGAAGGACGGGTACCAAAAGGTTGATGAATGGGCATCTCTGACTTTATTGGGTGCTTTCACAGAGAGGGTTTCGCTTCCTTATCCTCTCTCTTTAAGCAGATGATGCATGCTCTTCTATAGCGGACTTTCCATCGATCTCTGATAGGTCGGAAGGATGAGAAGTCCGACATGTTAGTTAAGCTATACTTGTCTTTCTTCTTAAGCTCAAAGTTTATAGTCTTTCGACAAGAATCCAAGTCTAAGTTTGAGTTGGTAGTAGTCTCTGAGCCTTCTACTTCAACCTCTAGTCTTATTTAGTTGAGAGTGAGTAAGAAGTGTGTGCTGCTGTGTAAATGGTATATTCGTAGAATGTTATATATTCCTATGGATGTCGGACTCTGCTGGTATCCTCTTTGGACTTCGTCCCCAGTACCTTTCAAATATAGCCCTGAAGAGCTTCTTTTTTTATTTCCTTTTTCCGGGATTTATTTTCCATATCATTTTGGAACAAAGGAGTTCTCCCCGGGCCTCTTAGAAACTCCATTAGAAAACAGGGGGCTTAGCCGATGGTCTAAGAAGAAAGTGGAATCTTCTCGGATGCTTTCTCGCTGCCTTTTAGGGGGAAGACTGGCAAATGATGGAATTCCGGGTAGTCGTAGATTCTCGATCATCTTTTAGCGGCTAACCAAAGCAAACACAATCAATAAGAGAAATAGTATAAAGAGATTGGGGCCGAACGGGAAACTGTGTGTTCTAAAATGGTAAAGTGAATCCTGCAGTGGAATAAACCTGATTCATTCAAATCAGATCTATTCGAGCTAAGTGGCCTGTAGCCAGCCCACAAAAAAAAGAATAAACGAAGATTTGTGAGCGCATCTTTATCAAAAGTCCAGCTGACCAAAGCTGGAAAATCAAACAAGAGAAAAACCGACTTCTGCAAGGTGAAGCAAGCATGGGAAATTTCTAGTGGTGGTTTACTCTTGATTCTCATCAACTGCCGTTTGCTAAGAACAAAGAAGTATTAACCTAACATATGGAATTGGATATCCCTCATGCAAAGGCTCATCTGTCGATGGATCTTAGGTTCCAATCCGGAGATACCGAATCAGTGCTAGATAAACCTGGGACCCATGGTGAGCGCTCTGTGAATATAGTGGATAGATCTCTGATTCGTCTTCGCCAAAAAGAATTTCATTGGTTTTCATGGGATTTGATCCGGAATTGGATAAGTCCGACAAAAGCTCATCTATATGATTAGGTAGGCCAGAGCCTTCAGTCAAGTAAAGAGGTGAGTAAACTCACTTCTCCTACGAGTCCGTCGAAGCACACCGAGCGAGTCGAGCATTCCATCCATTACACAGGGCGTATCCCAGCATCCGCCTTCGGTTGGCTTAACCTCTCTTTATAGCATTCATCTCAGGAAGTTCTAATCGGCTTAATTGTTGAAGCCCATTCTATTTAATAAAGTAGGCAGGAATGAATGGGAAGTAGGCCTCCCAGAAGTACGCCTTTTAGAGAATCAAGTGAAGCCGGTCCAATGCCAGAGTAGAAGGGCGAAAGCTCCACTTCAGGGACTACGATACAAAACTTTCTTTCTTCCAAGACCTAGCCCCTTTCTTATGATGAAAGTTGGGATCTCCAGTCTAGTCTGTCTTCCTTCCATCTCTCTATGTATTGAAAACCTTCCTTTCCTTATGCCACCCTTTGGGTGATGTGCCAGGCGTCCACTTACTTTTTGACGGACCTTACCGCAGAGTGTTCAAGCTCTTCCTATGCCAAATTCAATCATTCAATTGATTTCCCCGCATTGGCAAATTTGATCTATAAGAAGACTAGGACCTAGCCTCATGGGTGGTGACAGGCTAAAGTCTCGTGAAAGGGCTGGATTCTGGCCTATTTAAAGAAGAGGTACCAAAGATCGTATTTGAAAGCAACTGAAGGAACTCCTTCTTTATGAAGAGAGGAAAATTGGGCAACAACCAGAAGGGATTCGTCCACTCTGATGATGAAAGCAGGGAATCGTCTTCCTCATTCAATAGAGTTCTCTACGTTGACCTCTTTCTATTTAATAAAGGCTGCCTTCTAGCCCCGGATGCCGAAGTGTAGTTAAAAGGCACTCTTTTAGTCTATTAAAAGAAGATAATGCACCTATGATCGTCCCAAGTCTTTTTTAAATGGGCTTGAAAGCTCCCTTCTTCTGGTCGGATTAAGGGGACCTCTTCCTTTCCGTACCACACAAGACCTTCGGACAGACCTTTCTCGCTCGTACCTCTGTGAACCATGCATCCATGCTTTGATCGCCGAGTTGGTCAGGAAAGAAGAATTAGTCTGGAGATGAGAGCAAAAAAGGCTGAGCTGGGATCACCGACGACTGGCCACTAGGCCCAAAGCGCAGTTAGTGAGAATTTAGACTTCCTAGTCCGAGGAGGAGATAGATCATGCCATCGATCTGCTAGAGGGGGTCAATCTCAGAGGAGGAGTCTATACTTGGAGGAAGCTCTTGGTAGTGGATTGAAGCACAAAAAGAAAGAAAGTCAAGTAAATACGTTTTTGGCATCTTCTTCTTTTTTTTTTCTGGTATTCTTCCTTTCACCCAAAGCGGGTTAGTCGACTGGGCAAATCAGTTATGCAACTTTTGAAGCGCCATAAGCTGTCCACTTTATATCGAACCATCAGCACGCTCCTAAATTATGTAGACCCGGCGACATCCAACCTTTATAGAAGGGCACGAAAGACCAAGTCTTCTTCTGCGGAAGAGCGGCATACTCTTCTTTCATAGCCGAAAGCCCTCTACCTGTCCTCACTAATCAATCCCTTTCTTTCTGCCGGTGACCCAAGGACCACCACAAGGCCAATTGAAACAGCCCTAGTACTTTACCACTTTCCGGTGCCTTTACGACTGCATGACTGGACTTTCGCCCCAAGCCCCTCTTCTCTCTAGCCCATATTATCTATTTAGTCAAAAGGTTAGTTCAATCGCTTTGAGGTTAAAGTCTAACTTGAATCACTATCTCAAATAGGGCGCCTTCTGCGCGATATCGATCTTCTCTTTATGGTAAGGTAAGCGGTCTGCTCTTTCTGGCTTCGGTGAATCTCTCGTTCTGCTGTATTGGTCTTCTGTTAAGGCTTGCAAGGCTCATCTCTTCTTTGCTTTCTTTATCGCTTTTCGTAATTCAGTACGATCCCCTGGCAACTCCTGCTAACGGCCATCGGGTAAGGTTTTGACTAAAGCAGGATAGGAATAGTAGACTTTGCTCGTAAGCAGCAAGGGAGTTTACTTGCTTCCTTGTTAGAGTAAGGAAAGGACTTCTTTATTTTAACATAACTCTTTCGAGATGCCAAGAATCTCACTCCTTTCGGAGCGGTAGGAGTGCCGCTTACATTCTTTTTGAGTGATTCCCCGGTAGCTAGAATGGAACACGCAGGGCAGGGATCTAGAGGTATCCCAAGAAGGGCTCGCTTAGCTAGCTCAAAGGTCAGAGGCGGATCTAAGGAGTCTTTACTTCGATCTGGTGGTTCTTGGTTACAACTGCTCTTATCTTATGATTGACCCTTCACAATAGAAATTGTTTCGACTCCCACGGTTTCGGCTCACCTTTCGATAGTGATCTACTAGGTCCGTTCCCTGTGCTCGTCATATATATTAGGGGAAGTCACTCTAAGAAGACTCGTCCGGAGTCTCGTGTCGGAAATATATTCTTTATATTCTTAAATTAAGGTAACTCGTGACAGGGGTATTTTTTGTTGCAGCTAGAGTCAGAATTGAAACTGGACTAATTGCGACCCCACGGAGCGGTAGCGAAGGAGACAGCAAATGGCTTTCAGCTCCTCCACTTTATGGCTGCCGCTTCTAGCTCTGGCACTCTGAATATCGGGTATGATTCTGACTTTCTTGCCCTGCCACTCTCACCTCTTCCGAAAAGACAAGCTTACCTCGATCTGTCATTACATATGATATATCGAGAGTTCAGGACCATAACGTAATTCATTTAGAGAATGCCGATGAGTAAAGTAGATCTAGTTCCAGGCCCTCTAGTTCGAGTGAGAATTCCCAGCCATTCAGAAATAGCTTTCCTCAAAGAGAAACTGGTTCAAAAGTCTCCCCCGATCCCGATAGGAAAGAGGGCAGCTAGGTCAAAGGGGTTAGGGCTAAAGGCTAATAAGCTAATGTGCCAACGAGCTTGCAGTTTTAGTTGTAGTCTTTAGGCGATCTCGGGCAAGTCATTTTGTCTCTGTAATCTCAGTACGCCTTCCACCAGCCAAAGAGCCTATGAATGCCATGGAATTCCACCTCGTGGATATCTTAACTGCGGATTCTGTAAGACCGTGGTCAATCAGTCCCTCTGTAAGAAGAACAGCGCTTATGACCAAGGCGGTAATTATGCACCCCAGCGTCGGGTGGTTCTACTCAGGACAAGGCGCCACAAGCAGTAGGCGATGGAAGCTTTGACTTTTAGGCCGGTTTCAGTCCAATCCGTTAGAGTATGAAGCCAAGCCGCTTTCAAGCTTCAGTGTTCAAGTCAAGATTCAGTAGTCCGTCCAGTCCGAATCAATGCTCTATAAGTCAAGTCAAGAGTGAGTTACTTACCGCAGTGAGTTTTCCCGTCCCGCTTCCTCTTCCTTTGGTCGAGTGAGTCTGTTCCCAAAAAGTCTTATTCAGGAAGTACTATCGGTCAAAGAATCGATAACTCGAGAAAGACACTAAAAAAGATATTCCTTCTCAAGTGCGAGAACTTCTATTAGGCTTAAAGGCACAAAAGATAGGATCGAATCCGAAACAGCAAGAGAGGTTGTTTCTACCAGAGGTTTTGCAAGATCGGGGTTGCCTTGCCTTTTGGTGACTCTTCCACAGGTAGAGATGCGGCTTTAGCCGCAGCTGCTAATTATTCTTTTTATGATTTGTCGAAAGAGCTTTTGACACCTGCTTCCGTCTCGAGTGCTATGCCTGCTTCCCTTGCAGAACATTTGAATGAATTGTACCACTAGTGGGCAGGAAGTTCCTCTTCAGCTCCTTTTCCAGAATGGAGAAGTTGTGTGGATTGGGGTATAAAGCAAGATCCTATTTCGTATGCCTTCAAAACCCCACGGAGCGGTAAAGGAGATCCCGGGTTGGGCTTTGGTCACCGGGTCAGCTCTTCCCGCCGAAAGGAGTTAGCAAATCATTGGCTTTAGACAGCGATTTCTTTGATGTCTGTAGGATGAGAGTTATTGCTTCATCCGTAGTTCTGCTGATTTAGGAGTAGGTCTTGGCTCTGAAGGCTTTTCTTCTCGATGCTTTGTCCTCTAGTCCCGCTTATTCTAAGTCTATGGTAGAGCTAGAGCCAGGGAAGGTTCTCCATGACAGACGAGAAAGGCGGTCCCTTAGTAGTAGTCACTCCCAGCCCCTTTCCTTGACAGAAGAACTCAGTAGTTTATTAGTTGCATCCGAGGTTCAAATCCCTGCTCATAGAAGGGATGGAGACAGCTACTTTTAGAATGAGAGAGGCATGGACCAATGCCATGAATATGGACTTCTAGCAAGAAGGATTTTCAACCTATCATTCTAATATCAATCGGAAGGATAATCATCCGTCGCTATTAAGAGAGCAAAGTCTTCTTTAAAGCCAAATGAGAGAACTTAGTAGAAACTACCATGCCAATCTCCAATACTGAAATTGGAAGCCTAGGGAGGCAACCTCTTCTCGTTGAGCTTTTAAAGGATGTCAGAAGGGTGCTTGCAAGCCTTGAAAAAGGGCCGGTTGAGTTGATTTTTGGGAGAGTCGAGTGGAAGCTCCTTCTCTGAAAAGGGCCATCTACTTAGCCAACCTAGTAGAGACATATGCACTTAGAGTTACTATAACATGAGAAAAAAACCAGGCGAAAGAGGAGTTCGATTCGCTTTCCACTTCTAAAGTGGTAAAGCTTTAGCCCGGTGATTCAATTCAAGTCAATTACATTTGTGCTGTCTAAGTCAGATAGAGAAGTGCTTTAGGGCATCGTCGTGGTTTAGTCAAAAGGAAAATAGGAGTCCAGATGGGCCGGACGCAGAGATGATCCAGTTGCCCTTTCACGTTCTACCTGTTTAAGCGAGTAG